AGCGGCAGAAATCAATGGATTCATATTAAGTTCCTCGCACCAAAAAAAAGAAATGGTTAATGATACAATCAACCGATGAATTATTACTTCATTATTCCATCACTTAAGATCTATCCGAAAAAAAAAAAAGAACTAAGAACTCTGAATTGAAATAATAATATTACTGAATCATCAGAGCTACTTCGATATCTCGTTTTTAGTTCCTATCCGTGGAGTCTTTGTAAATCTATACGGTTCCAGTTCTTCCATTTCTTTGTTCCGAACCATTCCATTCTTTCAATTCTTCGCTCTTTCTCTTCTATATGCATGCTTGACTTCATTTGTTTATTCATTCAATCCACAGTCACAGATAAAACGGAAGGGCTTGCATTGGAATCCGTCTAAATTCAGTGGGATGGTAAATAATATATATGGATAGCCCATATATAACTAGTGAATATCTAATATCACATATACATTGTTTCTTTAATAACGTAAACCATCCGTATCTTCTATTGAACCGGATTCTAGAATCATTCTTCGAAACATATACAGGGATTGGCTTAGAGCCCTTACATATACCCAGCTCGACCCCCCTTACTTTTTTTTAATTCTCTAATATCATCCATTTTTTTTTTACTCCTATTCTAGATCGTATATACCGGTATGAGTTGGGATAAGCTTTTTTTTAAGACCATTTCGGAAGCTAGTCAATGATGACCCTCCATGGATTCACCTATATAAGCTGCGGCTAAAGTTGCAAAAATAAGAGCCTGAATCCCGCTTGTGAATAATCCAAGGAACATGACAGGTATAGGAACCACCGAAGGTACTAAAGAAACAAGAACAACAACTACTAATTCATCCGCTAATATATTCCCGAAAAGTCGAAAACTAAGTGATAAGGGTTTTGTGAAATCTTCTAGGATGTTAATTGGTAAAAGTATTGGAGTTGGTTGAATGTATTTACCGAAATAACCCAATCCTTTTTTGGTAAGACCCGCATAGAAATATGCCACTGACGTAGGTAAAGCTAAAGCAACAGTAGTATTTATATCATTCGTGGGTGCAGCTAACTCTCCATGCGGTAACTGTATGATTTTCCGGGGTAAAAGGGCACCTGACCAGTTAGAAACAAAAATAAATAGGAACATAGTTCCAATAAAGGGAACCCAAGGACCATATTCTTCTCCAATCTGAGTTTTGCTCAAGTCTCGAATGAATTCGAGGACATATTCGAAGAAATTCTGACCGTCGGTTGGAATGGTTTGTGGATTCCGAACAGCTATAGTGGCTGAACCTAATAAGATAGCAATTACAACCCAAGAAGTGATAAGTACTTGGGCATGGACTTGGAAACCCCCTATTTGCCAATAAAAATGTTGGCCTACTTCCACATCGGATATATCGTATAACACTTTTAGTGAGTTGATGGAACAGGGTAAAACATTCATATTGCCCTCTGACATAAATAGAACTTAAAAAGGAATTATTTTGATTCAGCCATCTCGTATCTCTTTCTCAACTCGTCTACTTTGAATCAATCGTATATTTCGGATCCCAAGTGATCACATAATATCCCCAGTGATTTTGATCTCTTTTTTGAGACTCAGGGATAGTAACCGATTCAATCAATTTATGGAGTTTCCAAAGTCATTGACTTATCCTAATCAACAATTTCTTATATAGCTAGAACCGCCCTCACAAATTGCGGATACTAATTTGTTAAGAATCAATCGGATTGAAGCCATAGCGTCATCGTTCGCCGGAATCGGAATAGTTGCGAGATCCGGGTCACAATTTGTATCGATTAAACAAATTGTTGGAATCCTCAAAGTGAGACATTCTCGAAGAGCCGTATATTCTTCTTGCTGACCAACGATGATTACAATATCGGGTAACCCCGTCATATATTTGATCCCGCCCAGATAGGTTTGCAAGTGAGATAATTGCCTCTTCAACATTGCTACATCTCTTTTCGGGAGACAGTTGAGTTTCCCCGTATTTTGTTCCGATCTCAAGTTCCTGAACCTATGAAGTCTCATTTCTGTAGTGGACCAATTCGTTAACATACCACCGAGCCATTTTTTATTAACATAATGACACCGAGCCCTTATTGCAGCTGATGCTACTAAATTGGCTGCTTTATTTTTGGTACCAACTATTAAGAAGTGTTTTCCTATACTTGCTGCATCAAAAACTAAATCACAGGCTTCTGACAAAAAACGAGCAGTTCGAGTAAGATTTGTAATATGAATACCTTTACGCTTTGAAGAGATGTAAGGTGCCATTTTAGGATTCCATTTCCTAGTACCATGGCCAAAATGAACTCCTGCTTTCACCATCTCTTCAAAATTAATGTTCCAATATCTTCTTGTCATTTCTCCCCACATTTTCTTTCTTTTTTTTTTATTTAAGAGGTACCTGAAATAAATAATTGTTCCGACGGAACCTTCTACCGGAGATTGACCGTTAATACCCAGTCCAAGTCATTAATTCCTTTCTATTCGTTATTATCTTT